AATAGACCCATTTTATATCACCCTTCAATTCGAATTAGCAAAAGCAATGTCTCCTTGCATAATATGGATTCCAAACATTCATGATCTGGATGTGAATGCGTCGAATTACTTATCCCTCGGTCTATTAGTGAACTATCTCTCCAGGGATTGTGAAAGATGTTCCACTAGAAAAACTCTTGTTATTGCTTCGACTCATATTCCCCAAAAAGTGGATCCCGCTCTAATAGCTACGAATAAATTAAATACATGCATTAAGATACGAAGGCTTCTTATTCCACAACAACGAAAGCACTTTTTCACTCTTTTATATACTAGAGGGTTTCACTTGGAAAAGAAAATGTTCCATACTAATGGATTCGGGTCCATAACCATGGGTTCCAATGCACGAGATCTTGTAGCACTTACCAATGAGGCCTTGTCGATTAGTATTACACAGAATAAATCAATTATAGACACTAATACAATTAGATCCGCTCTTCATAGACAAACTTGGAATTTACGATCCCAGGTAAGATCGATTCAGGATCATGGGATTCTTTTCTATCAGATAGGAAGGGCTGTTGCACAAAATGTACTTCTAAGTAATTGCCCCATAGATCCTATATCTATCTATATGAAGAAGAAATCATGTAATGAAGGGGGTTCTTATTTGTACAAATGGTACTTCGAACTTGGAACGAATATGAAGAAATTAATGATACTTCTTTATCTTTTGAGTTGTTCTGCCGGATCGGTCGCTCAAGATCTTTGGTCTCTACCCGGACCCGATGAAAAAAATGGGATCACTTCTTATGGACTCGTTGAGAATGATTCTGATCTAGTTCATGGCCTATTAGAAGTAGAAGGCGCTCTGGTGGGATCCTCACGGACAGAAAAAGATTACAGTCAGTTTGATAATGATCGAGTGACATTGCTTCTTCGGCCCGAACCGAGGAATCCCTTAGATATGGATATGATGCAAAATGGATCTTGTTCTATCGTTGATCAGAGATTTCTCTATGAAAAATACGAATCGGGATTTGAAGAAGGGGATGGGGCCCTCGACCCACAACAGATAGAGGAGGATTTATTCAATCACATAGTTTGGGCTCCTAGAATATGGCACCCCTGGGGCTTTCTATTTGATTGCCCCGAAATGACCTGGCCCAATAGGGAAATCCCAATTCATTGGGCCAGGTCATTTCGGGGCAATCGGATCGAAGAGGATGAGCTTCAAGAGTTGGAGTTCTTACAGAGTGGAACCGTTCAGTACCAGACACGAGATAGATCTTCCAAAGAACAAGGCTTTTTTCGAATAAGCCAATTCATTTGGGACCCTGCAGATCCACTCTTTTTCCTATTCAAAGATGAGCCTTTTGTCTCTGTGTTTTCACATCGAGAATTCTTTGCAGATGAAGAGATGTCAAAGGGACTTCTTACTTCCCAAACAGATCCTCCTACATCTATCTCTAAACACCGGTTTATCAAGAATACACAAGAAAAGCACTTCGAATTGTTGATTAATCGACAGAGATGGCTTAGAACCAACAGTTCATTATCTAATGGATCTTTCCGTTCTAATACTCCATCTGAGAGTTATCAGTATTTCTCAAATCTGTTCCTATCTAACAGAACGCTATTGGATCAAATGACAAAGACATTGTTGAGAAAAAGATGGCTTTTCCCGGATGAAATGAAAATTGGATTCATGTCACAGGAGAAAGATTTCCCATTCCTTAGCCGGAAAGATATGTGGCCACGAAAGAGGGATTAAGTGGAACAGAATTGACTGGGCGGTAGAGTCGTGGAAACACTTGTTTCTTCCATATTTTTGACCTTAGCTCCATGGAACAAAACAATATGTTACTGCTGAAACATGGAAAAATGAAAATATTAGATCAAAACACTATGTATGGGTGGTATGAACTGCCTCAACCAGAATTCTTGAACAGCGCCAGAGCCTATTAGAGCCTATTGCTCACTACATAAAAAAATTTCCATTAATGAAAGATGTAAATCCATTGGAAAATAAAAAATACGCATGTCTGATGAAATGGTTGTTACTATCTGTTCCAAGAACGAATCATTGGTTTAACTGAATAACGAAATAAATAAAATAGATAGACCTTTCTCTTCGTCTCAGGTCGATGGGTCTTATCAATTAGAAGATCTACTATATGGATAATACACATTCCAGTTGACCGAGCCGAATTCGAATTGTTTTGTTCGGAAGCAAAGATATCCACGGGGCGGTTCGTCCTATTCAGATATTCACGCCCAAGAAGTACTGGATTCTCTTTCGGATAGGCCCTGAAAGGCTGGAATGCCAAACAGGGGTTTATTATCACCCAGTACCCATTCATTTTGGGAACGTCAAGTGCCTGAATGGGTCAGTCGCCAATCCCTAAAACGTACTATGTAATGTACTTTCCCTGCTTGCTGGGTTATGAGCGGGCGTTTTACCAGAGGTTTTTATTGTATCAATCTACCTTTGATTCCTGATATTAATTATGCCTTGAAG